ATTACGACCTTTACCACAACGATGCTGTCCATAGATCAAATTATTTCGTGGATTGGATTTCACTTGACTGTCTACGGCTCCATTGCGTGTGCTCGGGGTAGAAGTTTTGTATAAATGTATTGCCGTGTTATTAAGTCTTTTGCTTTAAGTTCTTTTCTCTATAAGAGGTGGAATAGAATAACCCGGTTGAAGCGTAATGATCATACGTCTGTAATGCATTGTATGTCCCATCCTTCTACCCTTTCCCGGGAGTCGATGACTATTCATAGCTATTACCTTGACACCAAAGAAGAGTTCGACCCAATGTTTTATTTCTGTCCTAGTTGATCCTGATTCGACATTAGAAGTATATTGATTGTTCCCCAATAACCGAATACTCTTTTCTGTAAATACTGCATATTTGATTCCATCCATAAATCCATTTTCTTCCCTATGAGTTCCAGTATCGATAAGAATTCTAGTTCTTACTGTTCATATGTTATGGTATGAATATACCATACCAATTTGCTATGTATGGATGATGAGATTCCATTGATACAGAGCCAATTCCAATAGACTTATTGAATGTTCCCATTGGCGTGCATCCAGCAGGAATTGAACCTACGAATTTGCCAATTATGAGTTGGGCGCTTTAACCATTCAGCCATGGATGCTTAACAGGGATCATCGTACATCGTGAATAACCAAATTCCAATTGAAATAAAATCTTTAGGAGGAATCAATGAAACGACATCAATTCAAATCCTGGATATTCGAATTGAGAGAGATATTGAGAGAGATCAAGAATTCTCACTATTTCTTAGATTCATGGATCAAATTCGATTCAGTGGGATCTTTCACTCACATTTTTTTCCACCAAGAACGTTTTATGAAACTCTTTGACCCCCGAAATTGGAGTATCCTACTTTCACGTGATTCACAGGGTGCAACAAGCAATCGATATTTCACGATCAAAGGTGTAGTACTGCTTGTAGTAGTGGTCCTTATATCTCGTATTAACAATCGAAAGATGGTCGAAAGAAAAAATCTCTATTTGATGGGGCTTCTTCCTATACCTATGAATTCCATTGGACCCAGAAAGGAGACATTGGAAGAATCTTTTTGGTCTTCCAATAGAAATAGGTTGATTGTTTCGCTCCTGTATCTTCCAAAAGGGAAAAAGATTTCTGAGAGTTGTTTCATGGATCCGCAAGAGAGTACTTGGGTTATCCCAATAAAGAAAAAGCGTATCATGCCTGAATCTAACCGGGGTTCGCGGTGGTGGAGGAACCGGATTGGAAAAAAGAGGGATTCTAGTTGTCAGATATCTAATGAAACCGTAGCTGGAATTGAGATCTCATTCAAAGAGAAAGATAGCAAATATCTGGAGTTTCTTTTTTTATCCTATACGGATGATCCGATCCGCAAGGACCATGATTGGGAATTGTTTGATCGTCTTTCTCCGAGGAAGAAACGAAACATAATCAACTTGAATTCGGGACAGCTATTCGAAATCTTAGGGAAAGACTTGATTTGTTATCTCATGTCTGCTTTTCGTGAAAAAAGACCAATTCAGGGGGAGAGTTTCTTCAAACAACAAGGAGCTGGGGCAACTATGCAATCCAATGATATTGAGCATGTTTCCCATCTCTTCTCGAGAAACAAGTGGGGTATTTCTTTGCAAAATTGTGCTCAATTTCATATGTGGCAATTCCGCCAAGATCTCTTCGTTAGTTGGGGGAAGAATCAGCACGAATCGGATTCTTTGAGGAACGTCTCGAGAGAGAATTGGATTTGGTTAGACAATGTGTGGTTGGTAAACAAGGATCGGTTTTTTAGCAAGGTACGGAATGTATTGTCAAATATTCAATATGATTCCACAAGATCTCTTTTTGTTCAAGTAACGGATTCTAGCCAATGGAAAGGATCTTCTTCTGATCAATCCAGAGATCATTTTGATTCCGTTAGAAATGAGAATTCAGAATATCACACATTGATCGATCAAACAGAGATTCAGCAACTAAAAGAGAGATCGATTCTTTGGGATCCTTCCTTTCTTCAAACGGAACGAACAGAGATAGAATCAGATCGATTCCCGAAATGCCTTTTTGGATCTTCCTCCATGTCCTGGCTATTCACGGAACCTGATAAGCGGATGAAGAATCATCTGCTTCCGGAAGAAATCGAAGAATTTCTTGGGAATCCTACAAGATCAATTCGTTCTTTTTTCTCTGACAGATGGTCAGAACTTCATCTGGGTTCGAATCCTACTGAGAGGTCCACTAGAGATCATAAATTGTTGAAGAAAAAACAAGATGTTTCTTTTGTCCCTTCCAGGCGAGCGGAAAAGAAAGAAATGGTTGATATATTCAAGATAATTACGTATTTACAAGATACCGTCTCAATTCATCCTTCGGAACCCTATCACATCCCGGATCTGGTTCCGAAGGATGAACCGGATATGGACAGTTCCAATAAGATTTCATTCTTGAACAAAAATCCATTTTTTGATTTCTTTCAT